AATTACTTCTCAATACAATTTCTTTTAAATTCATTAAAATTTCAGGAACCGATTCTTGAATACCTGCTATAGTAGAATATTCATGCGGGACGTTCTCAGATTTTACACGTGTGATACATGTTCCTTGTATTTCTCCAAGCAAAGCTCTTCGCATTGCAATGCCTATTGTGTCGGCTTGGCCTTTCATAAGTGGAGACAGAACAAAGCGCCCATAATGAAGACGCTTACTGTCTGTTCTTGATTCAACACAGTTCCACTGTAGTGTCCGAGTAGATACTCTTACTTTCTCTCGAACCATAGTAATATTTTTTTTTATTTGATTGAATTATTTATTTCTCTTGTTTTTCTTGAAATTTCTTCACTGTTCATTTCTATACACGTCTTTTTTGGGGAGGTCTACAGCCATTATGTGGCATAGGGGTTACATCTCGTAGAAAAGTCAATCGTATACCGCTTCGACGAATACCGCGTAATGCTCCGTCTCTTCCTAACCCGGGGCCCTTTATCATGACTGCGGCTCGTTGCATACCTTGATCTCTTACTGTACGAATAGCATTTTTTGCTGCAGTTTCAGCTGCAAAGGGTGTCCCTCTTCTCGGACCCTTAAAGCCGCAAGTACCTGCCGAGGACCAGGAAACCACGCGACCCTTTACATCTGTAACCGTGACAATAGTATTATTGAAACTTGCTTGAACATGAATAATCCCTTTTGGTATTTTACGTACACTCTTACGCGAACCAATACGCCTATTCCTACGTGAACCGACTCTCGGTATAGCTTTTGCCATATTTTATCATCTCATAAATATGAATCATATGGATATATCCATTTCAAATCAAAACAGATTCCTTATTTGGACACTGAGTCCTTTAGCAAGTCTGATTAGCCTTGTCTTTGTTTATGTCTCGGGTTGGGACAAATTACTATAATGCGTCCCCGCCTGCGAATTAGGCGACATTTTTCACAAATTTTACGAACGGATGCTCTTATTTTCATATTTGTCATTCCTCAATCTTCATTCTCAATCTACTTGTTGGTAGAAAATAAGTTTCTTGCATTTTTTCATTTCGAATCATATTGCATAAAACCCGCCTAATCTTTTGAATCCGTGTTTTCGAGTCGATAAATTATACGCCCTCTGGTTGAATCATAACGACTTACTTCAATTTTGACTTTATCTCCCGGCAGTATCCGTATAAAACTACGTCGGATCTTTCCTGAAATATACCCTAGGATCAGATCCTCATTATCTAAACGAACCCGGAACATGCCGTTGGGAAGCGATTCCGTAATTAAACCTTCATGAATCCATTTTTGTTCTTTCATTTCAGGTAAAACCTCCTTTTTGTATTAACTAATAGAGGAGAAAGGGTATTAGACAATTCACCTCTTTTCTTTATTTTTTTTACAAAGATAAAGAGGTTTTGGATCCCATGTAAAAGGATTACCATATATAACACAAGATTTCTCCGCCGATTCCTTCTAGTCGAGCCTCTCGGTCTGTTATTATACCCCGAGAAGTAGAAAGAATTACAATCCCCATCCCACCTAAAATTCTAGGGATTCGTTGAGAGTTAGAATAGATTCGTAGACCGGGTCTACTGATCCGTTTTAAATTTAAAAAATTTCTATATGGTCTTTTCCTATTCCTTCTATGTCGCAGGGTTAAAACTAAAAAAGATTTGTTTTTTTCTCGATGCTTTCGGAGATTTTCGATAAAACCTTCTCGAAGAAGTATTTGAACAATATTTTCGGTAATATTCGTAGATGCTATACGAACAACTCTTTTTCTATCCATATCCGCGTTTCGTATAGAGGTTAGTATCTCAGCAATAGTGTCTCTGCTCATGATGAACTTAAATTTTTGTTTCCTCGAATTTGAATATAATCAACATGTTTTTCTTTGTTTTTTTTTTTTTTTATGATTTATGATGATATATGAATTGAAAAAAGGTATATACGTGAGACACATTCAACGAATGAATCAAGTTCTTTTTCTATTTCTTTCAAATACCCCAAAAGGGGATAAAAAAAATCAACATCTCATTGTATTTTACAATACCTCGGGAGCTAATGAAACTATTTTAGTAAAATTGAATTGTCTCAATTCTCGGGGGATTGCACCAAAAATTCGCGTTCCTTTTGGATTTCCTTCTTGATCAATTACAACTGCAGCATTGTCATCATATCGTATTATCATACCGCTGTCGCGTTTAAGTTCTTTACAAGTACGAACAATTACAGCTCGGACTACTTCTGATTTTTGTAGTGGCATGTTAGGTACAGCTTCTTTGATCACAGCAACAATAACGTCACCAATGTGAGCATATCGACGGTTGCTAGCTCCTATGATTCGAATACACATCAATTCTCTAGCCCCGCTGTTATCCGCTACATTTAAATGGGTCTGGGGTTGAATCATATTAAATTTTTGAGTCTATTCTTACGATGCAAAGGATGAAGAAAATAAAAGAAATATTTTTTGTCTAAAAAAAGAAACCCGCGGTTTTGTTTTATCCCCAAGACTCATTTCTCTCCGTTCTGTGTTTTTATCCCGAAATAAGAAATTGCGTTCGTATAGGCATTTTTGATGCTGCTATTAAAATAGCCCTTCTAGCTATATTTTCGGTTACCCCACCCATTTCATATAGTATTCGCCCTGGTTTAACAACAGCTACCCAATATTCAGGGGACCCTTTCCCCGAACCCATACGTGTTTCGGCAGGTCTTACTGTAACCGGTTTGTCTGGAAATATACGTACCCATATTTTTCCACCACGGCGTGCATTTCGTGTCATTGCCCGTCGACCTGCTTCAATTTGTCTAGATGTGATCCAAGCAGGTTCAAGTGCCTGAAGAGCATATTTGCCGAAAGAAATCTGATTACCTCGAAAAGATATTCCTTTCATTCTTCCTCTATGTTGTTTACGGAATCTAGTTCTTTTGGGGTTATAGTTGATGGTTGTTTCGGAATTCCATCTCTACTCCAGAACTGGACATGAGAATTTCTTCTCATCCAGCTCCTCGCGAAAAAAGTATTCAAAATGGAATTTCAATTAATTTGAAAAACTATTCTAAAATTATAAATAATTTTTTTTTTTTTTTAGTGTCCCAATCAATCTTTATTTTCCTTTGTGCTTTATCTAAATCTAACAATAAAAAAAAATTCGCGGGCGAATGTTTACTCTTGCAATCTCGATTTCAGTCTTAACCTCCGGTCGGGATTTCTGAAAGTTGATGCATTTTTTCTGGTTAATTTCGCCATCCAGACTAGTGAATTATTAAGATTCATTTGTTCAATAAAAGATTTTGCATTCACAAGTTCCTTCGTTCCCACCGCTTCGTACTTAATGGTTAGGTCCTAATCCTACAATGGAGCTAATAATGCAATTTATTCTCGAGTCAACCTTCTTAGTCTTTATTGACTCGAAGCTCTTTTTTCTTCTATACTGAGGATTCATTGACTATTTCATTATGGATGAATCCATTAGTATTGATGCTTTATTACACTGTTTTTTAGGATATGGCGCATAGACCTTACATGTTGGATTTTATAGCATTGCTATTCTTTTTCTCTCTTTCTTTCATCCTTCCATTTATCCGCACCTTTTTCTTTTTTTTTTGCTTTAAACTTAGAATTTTTGAACGTCAAAATCTCAGTTGCTACAAAGATATGACCGATTTATCATATCTTGACTGGTTCATTAGATCCAGATAATACGAAGTGATGAGTTGGTTTTCATACTACCGAGCTCGTATTTTTTTATCCTAACCCGAAAAACCAACGAGTCGCACACTAAGCATAGCAATTATACCGAAAGGTCAATCCAATTTTTATTAAACCGTATAGAATTAAAGAATGAAAAATTAGAATTGCTTGCTTTGATTGGACAGAAAAAGAATTCATGAATTTTCCTATATTTTCATCAATCAATGGATACAAATTCTTCTTCCTTGTCTCTAAAAATCCAAATTTTGATACCTAATACCCCGTATATAGTCCGAGCTGTATAGGAACAATAATCGATTTTAGCGCGAATGGTTTGTAGGGGAACCCTACCCTCTCTGATCCATTCGACACGTGCAATTTCTTTTCCATCGATACGCCCTGCAATTTGTACTTGAATTCCTTTTGTATCTGCTTCTTCAGATAATTCAATAGCTTTTTTGATTGCTTTTCGAAATGAAACTCTATTCTTTAATTGTTCGGCTATAAATTCTGCAATAATATTAGGGTTTCCATAAGGTTTTGCAATTCCTTTGATAGAAAGCTTAAGTTTTCGGGTTATATAATGAAATTCTTTTTGGAAATTTCTTTTGAATTCTTCAACTCCTTGCGGTCTATTTTCGGTTAATAACTTTGGGAATCCCATAAAGAGTATGACCTCGATCTCCTCTATTCCTTTTTTGATCTCTATACGTGCAATTCCCTCGGTCGCGGAGGATAGTGGTATATTCTTTTGTACATATTTTTTGACAAAATTTCTGAATTTTTGATCTTCTTGTAGACCCTCAGAATAATTTCTTGGTTGTGCAAACCAAAGGGAATGATGACTTTGGGTTGTCCCAAGTCTAAAACCAAGTGGATTTATTTTTTGTCCCATACCCCTCCAGTAATATCCACATCATCGTACAACGGATCGTATACCGGAGTTACATACTTGTTTCTAGATTTTTTTATCGCAGGATACTTAGATACTTGTTCATATTCATCTAAAGATATATCTTTCACAAAAACAGTTATATGACAGGTAGTTCTTTTTATTGGATAACTACGTCCTCGAGCTCGAGGTTTTAATTTCTTTGCCCTAGTCCCCTCGTTAACCTCAGCTTTACTAATTATTAAATTGGCTTCGTTGGAACCTATGCTATAACTAGCATTTGCTGCTGCAGAATAAACTAATTTAAAAATGGGATAACATGCTCTATAGGGCATGAGTTCTAGTATCATAAGTGTTTCCTCATAAGAACGTCCGCGAATTTGATCAATTACTCTTCG